CTTATTTTTGCAACTTTAGCCGCGGCTTATATCGGTGAATCCATGGAGGGCCATCATTGAAATAGTTTTTTCAAACTAACGTTTCTTTGGTTCAATAAAATTTACTTAGGGAATCTACAACTAGGCCATATACGATATAGAGTAATAGCAAAAAAATTACGATATTAGATAGGTGTAAAAAAGGAAAGAGATCGAAAGATCTTTTTCCTAAAGTTCTCTTTCGTCCACTTAATATCATACCTCTCCTCAACCAATATTCGATTTCTATCTCATTATTCAATAGTTCAAGTTCAATATTCAAATAAAAAAAGAATTAGAATATTCAATATGAATGCCTGTATTTAGGACGTGTGATTAAATATTAAATAAAAGAATTAAATATAAAAAAAAAAAAAAAGCGAAGAATTCCCATTTCAGTTGTTTTATTCAATGATTGACCAAACGAAAATAGTAATACAATAAATAACAAATTGTATGAACTTAGATCAATCAAATAATAATATTTCTATGCAATTATTTGGACTAACCAATTTGTCCATTTAGATTGGATACATTGGAATAATGATAAAGAAAAAAAAAAAAAAGAATTTACACAAAAACCTAATTCATAAAAAATGGGTTGGTTTGGAGAGGGTAGGTATATGTAATTGAATGGCTATAAACTATAAATAAGTCAACTCTTGTAGATATTTCGATAATTGATTCTCGAATCCGATTGAATCTAAGATGAATGCTTGGTTTACGTTATGGAAGAAAGACACGTATATGTGATATTAGATATTGACTGATTCTATATGAACTAAAGAGATATTTTATTTGCCACCCGCCTCCTATGAATTTTGGCAGGGATTCTAATAACAATAGAAGCCCTTCCCTTTCCGTCTCCTTGTGACTGTGAATTGACTAAATAAATAGATGAAATTCACAAAAGGGTGGACGAAAATAAGAGTTCGGAACCAAGAAATGGAAGATCGAAAGTCGTCTGGATTCACAAAGACTCTGTGGATAGAAACAGAAACTAAAAAAAATAGCTTGAAGTATGCACTAATACTATTACTTCATAATTTAACTCGAAGTTCTTAGTTACTTCGAAATGCTACCGACGGAATTATTAAGTCATAATTCGTTGGTTGATTGTATCATTAACCATTTCTTTTTTTGGTACGAGGGAACTTATCATGAATCCACTGATTTCTGCCGCTTCCGTTATTGCTGCTGGGTTGGCTGTAGGGCTTGCTTCTATTGGGCCCGGAGTTGGGCAAGGGACTGCTGCGGGTCAAGCTGTAGAGGGTATCGCGAGACAGCCTGAGGCAGAGGGAAAAATACGAGGTACTCTATTGCTTAGTCTAGCTTTTATGGAAGCTTTAACAATTTATGGACTGGTTGTAGCATTAGCGCTTTTGTTTGCGAATCCTTTTGTTTAATGTGAAGAATCCCTATTTTATTGCCTTGAACAAATTATTTCCTTTTTCTAATTCTATTAAGATTTCACTCCTACACTTACTTATTCGTTGACAAAATAACCTGTGGGAAGGTTTGATTTGTGGGTGAGAGATTAGTATACCCATTCCCTTTCATCCTTCCCCTTCGGAGTCCAGGGGAAACTAAGGATTGCCACAAGGGGGATAGTTCACATAAATCAAATACTTTTTTTAATTTAAAATAGGAAATAAATAAAAAAGAGGGGCGAAGTGATACAAAAATAACTCTATTCGATTTTTTAGTCTATCTATTTAGTCTATAGGAGATCATATGAAAAATGTAACCGATTCTTTCGTTTCTTTGGGCTATTGGCCATCTGCCGGGAGTTTCGGGTTTAATACCGATATTTTTTCAACAAATCTAATAAATCTAAGTGTAGTGCTTGGTGTATTGATCTTTTTTGGAAAGGGAGTGTGTGCGGGTTGTTTATTTCAAGAATATGTTGGATCCACCCAGCTGTACCTTTTTCGTTATAACTAGAAAGGTTCACGATCTCACGAATGACTTCGGAATAAATTAAGAGATTCTGGATAAGAACCATAGCATTTCGTGATTCATTGGTAATTTTTTTTTTGATTCTCTATCAACCAATAATGTGCGGCCATTAATATGAATATGGTTAAAGCAAACTGTTTGAAGTCTAGACGCGGCGCGGTACTCTTTCACCCTCTATGTTAATATGGAGATGGTTCAAAATGAATATTTTATGGATAGAGAACACTCCTATTCATAAATCATAAAATGGTTTTGAACCGTTATTGTTATTGTAAAAATGGGTATTTCCCCCTTTTATCCAATGCTGAATCGACGACCTATGTAGAAGTAAGAAGAGTTTTTTGGATTTGAAGAAAAAAAAAGAAACAACTTTGTTGACAATTACATATTTTTGTCAGAAGAGTCCTCTGAATATTTTGATTTGGCATTTGTTTATATATTTTTTTGCATATGAAAATATGAACAAACAAAGAAGAGAGGATAGGCTCATTACATTTATAAAAAGATATTAGAATTTTTCTTA